TGCCAAATATGCCCCTAACAAGATCAGAGGTGGTCAGAGCTGTAATTGTACGTACTTGTAAAGAACTCAAACGTGATAACGGTATGATAATACGATATGATGACAATGCTGCGGTTGTCATTGACCAAGAAGGAAACCCCAAAGGAACTCGAATTTTTGGTGCAATTGCCCGGGAATTGAGACAGTTAAATTTTACTAAAATAGTTTCATTAGCTCCGGAGGTATTGTAAGGTCTTCTAAAATAAGATAATACCATTGGTTATAGTAAAGTATTTGAAAGAAAGAGATTAAGAAATATATTCAGAATTTTTAGTAGATTGTGTCTCACGCATATGCCTTTAATTTAAATTTAAATTCATAAACAAATAAGTAAAAAAAATATGTTGATTATATCAAAATTGGGGATCACCAAGAAATTTAATTCACCATGGGTAGGGATATTATTGCTGACATAATAACTTCTATACGAAATGCTGATATGGATAGAAAAAGGGTGGTTCGAATAGCATATACTAATATCACTGAAAATATTGTTAAAATACTTTTACGAGAAGGTTTTATCGAAAACGTGAGAAAACATAAAGAAACCAAAAAAGATTTTTTGGTTTTAACCCTACGGCATAGAAGGAATAGGAAAAGGTCTTATATAAATTTTTTAAATTTAAAACGGATCAGCCGGCCTGGTCTCCGAATCTATTCGAACTACCAACGAATTCCTAGAATTTTAGGTGGGATGGGAATTGTAATTATTTCTACTTCTCGAGGTATAATGACAGACCGAGAGGCTCGACTAGAACGAATTGGTGGAGAAGTTTTGTGTTATATATGGTAATCCTTCTAATATACGAATTGGGTCCGAAACTTCTTATTTGTGAAAACAAAAAGAAAAGGGGCGGGTTGTCTAATATCGTTCCTCCTCCATCAATTGATACTTCAAGGAGGCTTTACCGGGAATGAAAGAACAAAAATGGATTCATGAAGGTTTAATTACTGAATCCCTTCCCAACGGTATGTTCCGGATTCGCTTAGATAATCAAGATATGATTCTAGGTTATGTTTCGGGAAAGATCCGACGTAGTTTTATACGGATACTACCAGGCGATAGAGTTAAAATTGAAGTAAGTCGTTATGATTCAACCAGAGGACGTATAATTTATCGACTTCGCAATAAGGATTCGAAAGATTAGGTGTTTTTATCAACTTCAACATTCCTTTCGTTAGAAGATGATTCGAGATAAAAAATTCCAAGAAACCTATTTTCTTCCAAAAACTATATTCAGAATTAAAATGAGGAATGCCAAATATGAAAATAAGAGCTTCTGTTCGTAAAATTTGTGAAAAATGTCGACTAATCCGTAGGCGGGGACGAATTATAGTAATTTGTTCCAACCCAAGACATAAACAAAGACAAGGATAATCAGACTTGTTAAAACACCCGATGTAAAAGTAAAAAGGGTAAAAAAGGGAGGGGTCCTTTTTGACACGAAATGGATATATCCATATATCTCTGACTCATATTTATGAGATGAAAAAATGGCAAAAAATATACCGAGAATTGGTTCACGTCAGAATGGACGTATTGGTTCACGTAAGAATACACGGAGAATACCAAAGGGGGTTATTCATGTTCAAGCAAGTTTCAATAATACTATTGTGACTGTTACAGATGTACGGGGTCGAGTGGTTTCTTGGTCCTCTGCCGGTACTTGTGGATTCAAGGGTACAAGAAGGGGGACGCCCTTTGCTGCTCAAACCGCAGCAGGAAATGCTATTCGTACAGTAGTGGATCAAGGTATGCAACGAGCAGAAGTCATGATAAAAGGACCGGGTCTCGGAAGAGACGCGGCATTACGCGCTATTCGCAGAAGTGGTATACTATTAACTTTTGTGCGGGATGTAACCCCTATGCCACATAATGGCTGTAGACCTCCGAAAAAGCGACGTGTGTAGAAATAAAAATTGAAGAGATTTCAAGATAAACAAGAGAAAAAAATGATTCAATTATTTGAATATTATTATGGTTCGAGAGAAAGTAACAGTATCTACTCGGACACTACAGTGGAAGTGTGTTGAATCAAAAGCAGACAATAAGCGTCTTTATTATGGACGCTTTATTCTGTCTCCACTTATGAAAGGTCAAGCTGACACAATTGGCATCGCGATGCGCAGAGCTTTGCTTGGAGAAATAGAAGGAACATGTATCACACGTGCAAAATCTGAGAAAATACCACACGAGTATTCTACCCTAGCGGGTATTCAAGAATCGGTACATGACATTTTAATGAATTTGAAAGAAATTGTATTGAGAAGTAATCTATACGGAACTTGCGACGCCTCCATTTGTGTCAGGGGTCCTGGATATGTAACTGCTCAAGATATAATCTTACCGCCTTATGTAGAAGTCGTTGACAATACACAGCATATAGCTAGCTTGACGGAACCCATTGAATTGCATATTGGATTACAAATAGAGAGGAGTCGCGGATATCTTATAAAAACG